GGGATCGAACATCAATTGCAACGATTCGATAGACGGCTCATTGGGATAGATATAGATGAACAATACCCCCCCTGGAACCGTATAGGAAGTTTTCTCCTCGTACGGCTCGAGAAAAATGATTTAATTCGAAGTTTTGTCTATGTATCAAATTCCAATAAATTAAATAACAACCGGTCCTATAAATCAATTAGACTACGATTCCAATCTTTTTTCTTCCTGAAAAATGAAAAAGAAACCGCTTATACTCATAACTCAAGTCGGATAACTCTCAAATAGTTCAAAGGATAATCTAATCTTTAGTGAATTTCATTTATTGAGTAGTCTTTACTCCCTTTCGTTTATCCCGGTTAAACTATTTCAAATTCTATTTGGATTCTTTAGTTGGATCCAGTTATTGAGACTATCGAGAGAATTAACAACTAATAAAAGGGTGTTTCCTTGTTTTTAAACCCTTTAATTCCTATTTTTAATCATTGGGTTTAGACATTACTTCGGTGTTTCTTAATCTTTTCAAAATGGCAGCAACATACCCTTTTTTATTTCTTTCGATCAAAGAATCCTATGGACGCTTGATTTTAGTATGATACACGTACGTTGAATCAAAAATTTGGATCAATTTCAACAAGTTTTGCTTTTGAATTGGAAACTTGCTAAACTAAAATTGGATCCTTTCGATTTTCCATATATTTACGAAGTTGTTCCAGTTGATTGGCATTAACCCTAGATCCTTGCCCCTGAGAAATGAATTAATACTTTCGGTTCGAGCTCCATCATGGACTATTTACAACCCGACAAAAACGAAGGGTTCAAGTATAACAGAACAAAGAATGTCGAGCCAAGAGCACCTCATTTCTAGACAAATCTAAAATGGTGGATGTAAAAATCCACAACGGGTCGTGTCCTTCAAGTCGCACGTTGCTTTCTACCACATCGTTTCAAACGAAGTTTTACCATAACATTCCTCTAATTAAATTTGGAACGGGTATGGAATTGATTCAATTATGGAATCATGAATAGTCATTGGTTCAGTTGTCCATAGACATCGCAATCTACACTTTTCTTCTATATATGAATATATGATACATGAAACAATATTTTTCGGAAAAAATCTTAGCAAGACAAGATTTTTAACATATTTAACAGACTAATCGAATATATAGAAAAAAGAAATCTATTCTATAATCTATAATACATATATGTATATATATGTTATATATATATATATATATATGTAAATATATAATAAATAATATATATATATAAACGAATAATATATAAACGAATAAGTTTTTGAATCTGCATCTCCAAGTGACTTAATAAGATAAATTAAACGATTTCCTACTTTTTCAAAGATTCCACGTACAGGGAATCATTAAAAATATTTTTTTTAATAAAAAAATATTTCTAAATTAAATTAAAATATTAAAATAGTTAATTTAATTTAGAAATATTGGGTTGGGTTTGAAAAAAATTGGACAATAAGCATCGCCTTTGATCTTTATAGGAAGATCAGTCTTTCTTTTTGAATTGACTCATCACTAATTTCAAATAAAAATTTGAAATAGATCAAAGAAACGAAGAAAGAAATAAGAACAAAGAAGTCCTTTTTTTTTCATGAGATGTATAAAAAAATTAAAATAATGTAAGTTAATATTTTAATTTTGATTCTTTTAATCAGATTACGAAAATAAAAATCGAAAAAAATAGGTAAGGGTTCTCCTATCTATCAGATAGACTGAACTGTTGTCACTGTTTGTTATAGATGTTTTATATCTATCTATAACTATAGTATATCTATATACTATACTGGGACTTGATAATTTGTTAATGAAATTCGAACAGACACAAATGTTTAAAGTAATATAGATTAACTGCTATCCCCCCCACTTCCTTTTTATATTATTATGTATAGGGTTTATATGGGAATAATGGAGAAATGGATCCGTGCTGGGACGGAAGGATTCGAACCTCCGAATAGCGAGACCAAAACCCGCTGCCTTACCACTTGGCCACGCCCCATTTCAATTTCTAATCTACACTAAGAAACAATAATATTGTTATTGGTTGTTTGTCAACTCCAGCCTAAATAAATATCTCGATAAATTCCATATCTATAAGATATAGATCTTCTATAGAATAATAGAATAGACCGGTACTATAATTTTGATACATATAGATACAGAATTCAACTTAATTTATTGATCATTACATAGAATTCAATTAAGATATTGTATGAAAGTATGGTTTCTTCTATTCTCCTTTGAGAATTGGAGGATTTTTGGTTGGGTGGATTCAAAGAAAAAGAAGGATTTTTTGTCTACCTTATTTACTTTACTTCTTTTTCCTTATATCAAAAATGCAACCAAAATGCAATTATCTCCAAGAACAAAATGTCTGTTATGCTTAATATCGTTAGTTTGATCTGTATTTGTATTAATTCGCCCCTTTATTCGAGTAGTTTTTTCTTCGGCAAATTGCCCGAAGCCTATGCTTTTTTGAA